GAATAAATCTTTTTTTGTTCGCCCAGTCTCCTTTTTATCAATTTTTTATCATACTAATTTTGACTATACCTTCCCGGAGTTTATTCTCCGGGGAACGTCATTTAAATTTTTTCGGTGGATTCCTTACAATCCCTTTCTTTTATGATCTCATTGGAAATCATATAAAGACAATTCCTATTTAATATAGCTATTTGCGCAAGTATTTTACGATTAAGAAGTAATTTCCTCTTGTACAAATCATGTATTAATCTACTATAACTATAGGATACCTTACTCTCACGAATTACTGCATTTATCCGAGTAATCCACAAACGACGAAAATCTCTCTTTTGCCTATCTCTATCCCGATGAGCAGAAACCAAAGCTCTTATTTTCTGTTGAGTAATAGTTCGAGTCAGTCTTGAATGAGCCCCCCGAAAGCTTGATGCAAATAAACGAATTTTTGTTCTACGTTTACGAGCTACATATCCTCGTCTAATTCTGGTCATTGAATAAATAAAACTTTGATGAATAACTAATTGATTGTTTATTTCCGTTCTTTCAGTTATTCTTTTCCTCTTTACTGATCAATTAATAACAAAACGGATTCTTCCAATGTATAAAATCAAAATTCCAATGGCTTTTGCTACTATAACCTTCCCGACCACTATTTTTTTTTTAGGCATTTCGCCGCTAAAAAAAAAATGTATTGATACCAGAATACCTAGTCAAAAAAAACAAGAGTAAATATGAATAGATAAAAGAATAGTGGTTCCGTCGTTTCTATGGTTACTTCTTAAACGGTGAGGTCCTCTCTATACACCGGAGCCCCTTCCTTAATCAATATTTATGGGTAACTTGTACAGCTCACACCCTTTGGCTCTACCCATGAATTATTTAGTAATAGGTCTTTCACAACGAGATCCGCCTATACAGTAACGGTATTTAATTATGAAATTTAGCTAGGTAGCTGACCCTGTGAGTCCGTTCTTGCAAAAGTAGGAACATCCTTTTTCTGCTTATTTCCCCCGCTTAATGGATAACCCTTTTTTACCAATGGGGAATTGCTTTTCATCTTAAATTCAGGTGATTGGATTTGCACCAATGGAAACCATAAATTGCATACACAGCGATATAAGGGATTTTTTTCTAGGATAGTGAGTGGAATTCTTCCATTCTATCCTATTCACTGGTACTGATCATTGATACTGTAAAAAGGCTTTCCTTTCTTGTTTGTGTACCAGCTCATGATTTGAACGCGTCACACATACACCCTAGTACATGTTCCTCGGCGCTGAGGACATCCCCGAAGAGCGGGGGATTTCGTGACATTTCTTATTGGCTGTCTTGTGTTTCTAATAAGTTGTTTAATCGTTGGCATGCTGAATCATATACATACTAGGCTGGTTTAGATCGATCCTAACCGGATTATTATCAATTGCTTCTATTTATATTCTATTTACTAGACTATTAAACGCGGTAAGAATCTAAATAAAATCACAGATTGACGCGAAATCTTTGCTATTTTCATTCAACCAACCGCTACAAGATCAACAATTCCATGAGCTTGGGCTTCTGTTGCTGACATAAAAACATCCCTTTCCATATCTTCGGATACAATCCATAAGGGTTTGCCCGTTCTTTGTACATAAACCCTTGTGATGGTTTCGCGCAGTTTCAGTAGTTCTTCCGCTTCCAGGATAAATTCTCCCGTTTGTGCCTCATAAAAAGAGCTAGCGGGTTGATGGATCATTACCCTGATGATAAATCAATGGTTTCTCTATCTTGCATAATGAGGTGAAAACAAAAGAATAAAAAAAACGATAAATTGAACAACCGTACAGGCATCTTTTGTGCAGTGCATACGGCTCTATAATGGAATTTACTTTGACCTTCCATCGAATTAAAGAGAAAATATAGGATCTATAAGACCCGGATTGGCAAATGGTCCAATTACCACCCTTCCTTTCAGGCAAGTTAAAAAATACTATGATGGTTCCGTTGCTTCATATATTTATGGCCTCTGTGATTCAGCAATCCCAAAGTTTCTTTTTGAGCTAAGGAAAATTTGATTTCTTTTTTTTTCTACTCTATACAGTGCGAAAAAAAAAGTTTGTGACGCTGAAATGGATTCCCGATAGATAAGAAACAATCGGAAATACCTTTTATCTCATACTACTCTTTCAAGACATAATCTAATGTTTGAAAAAAATAATAATAATTTTCTCATATTGAATTCGAAGTGCCATGCTATTATTACTTAATATTCCTGCGAAGGCATAGTCTTTTTTCTCCCAAATTAAAAATAAAAAACTCAATGGCGCCAAGCGTGAGGGAATGCTAGACGTTTGGTAATTTCTCCTCCGACCAGGATAAAGGATCCCATTGAAGCGGCCAACCCCATGCATATTGTATGTACATCTGGTCGTACAAATTGCATGGTATCATAAATAGCTACTCCGGGTATTACCCATCCGCCGGGAGAGTTTATAAACAAATAGAGATCCTTGGTATCATCTTC